TATACAATACAATCAATCGAAGGGAATCAACCGGATCCAATCAAAAAAAAGGTTCAGTAATCTCCTAAAAAGGGAATATTTCCATCTATTTTGTATTGTTTTGGCGGCATGGCCGAGTGGTAAGGCGGGGGACTGCAAATCCCTTTTCCCCAGTTCAAATCCGGGTGTCGCCTGATCAACAAAAGACTCGGAATCCCTTCTTCCGCTGATATAACTCGCCTAATTTTTGCCCAGCAGAAGCAGAGGAAAAGGACTAGGACTGTTGATACTTGCTTGATTTTAAGAATCTCGAGGTTCTATAAAAGACTGTAAATCCTTGCGCTTAGGATCCAAGAAAAGATTATAGTATAAGTATAAGAAGGGCTATCAAAACTTCCTGAGTCTCTTCCACTACTAGTGTTAGTGTAGTGTCTACTGGCGGAGTCTTGAATTAAATTGGATAGTCCGCTGGGGAATAAAATTAAAATTAGTAGTAGTGGAAAGGGCGGAAGATACTTTGTATACAGACTCACGAGAGTCTCGGACTGAGTGCTCAGACATTCAATCAATATTAGATTGAGATTGGATGGATAATTGGTTTTAGTAAAAATAAAAATTGAAAAAACAAACAATTCTTTCTTTTCGACAACCCCCAATCAAGAATGTAATAGAATGTCTCCCGATTGTCTCTGTGAAACAATCGGGAGACAGTAAGGATTAGATCAAATGGGAGATGGAGATATATGCGATAGATGGTTTTCTATCTTGATTGTATATTTGAATACCTTTTGCTTATGAAGGGCAACAAAATAAAAGAAAGAATAGGTCTTGCTATTCCTACATGTTCCATTAGTAACATTCCCTTGATACTTCCAAGGGAGTAACTCTGTATCTTGCTTGTGCTTAATGCTTCCCGATTCTAATATCGGAACTTGTTATGAGTGGGTTTATTGGATTGGTTCATCAATAGCGTTCGGTCAGAATCCATTTTTGACTCTGCGCCATTGATTCCACTATTATTAGTGATCAATAATGGAATAATTCCTTCATATTCATAGAGATAGGGGACATAATTCACATGGATATAGTAAGTCTCGCTTGGGCTGCTTTAATGGTAGTCTTTACATTTTCTCTTTCACTCGTAGTATGGGGAAGAAGTGGACTCTAGAGGTACTACTAATTGAATTGGGTAATCAAACTGTATCAATTCTTTCATAGATCGTTCTGCAAAGCATTTTTAAATAAAAATATCTCCATTTCAAAATTCTACCGGAATCCAGTAAAAGTAAAGTAATGTAATATAATATATGAATAATAACCTTTCAATCAAACAAATATTTCAATGATTCCCATGTTCGTATTTCGAAAGTAAAAGGGATCCAGATGATAGGAAATTTTTTCCAACCGAATTCTTCCTAAATATTCTATTCCGATGAACCGGCTCTTACCAGAATTATATATGGATATTACAATGAGGAGCAACCGACCCGCCCCTTTTTTATTTGTTTCTTTCTTTACTTTTACTGTTCAAAGAGGAAGTCGTTCTGTTATTACGTAGATACATACTTTATACGGGAGACAACATATACATAGTGGTTGTCCAACGAAGTACTACGCATAATAAGATCATACGTTGGGGGATTCACATATCGCGCACTTATCGTTTGTTTTATAAATCTTATTTCTGTTTTATCGATTCACCTCATATCATGGTTCAAGCGTTAAAAATCGGTGGGGTCTACTACTCCTTTTCCAAATCCGAATAAGTTCCCCTAGAACTCCTTGGATCATCTGTCAACGGCGCAATCAATTAATTCTTCGAAATGCTAAAAAAGGGATTACTTTATTTTATTTTTTTCTTTTATATTTTATATAAGAGATGCCCATACTATTCTTCAGACATTGATTGTTTCGATAGATCCCGGGATCCTAATCAGAGACCAAGGAATTAGAACCGTAAGAGTAAGAATTTACATTCGATTATTTCAGATTGATCGGAATCAATGAATCAATACAAATAAAATGGATGTGGCGAAGAAAAAAAAATCGGGGTGCTATGTACATGTACATTACATATATTTATATGTACATATATAAAAAGACATATTGTAGATTGATCTATATTAAGATTAAGCCTATATCTTTATAATCTTTATAAATTTGAAAATATATCTATATTTTATAAAGTACAACTTTATACTTTATACAATACAATAACAATAATAGATAGTGTGGTAGAAAGGTTCATATATTTCTTTCTACCATACTATCGGATCTCATATCCTACTGATTCTAGTCCGCCCATTTCATTTAAGACGTGGAATTTGAATCCCTTTCATTCCTTCAATCATTGATACGAACTAAGGGCTCAAGTTTCATTCAAACTAATCATTTTGACTGACTGTTTTTACGTAGATGATAAGTAAAAAGGCAGTAGGAACTAGAATGAACAGTGCAGTAGCAATAAATGCGAGAATATTTACTTCCATAATAGAATCTCATCGTTTTTTTTTACTTCGCAATAACTCGGGATCTAATCCCATAGAGATGATAAATCTTTCTCCTGTAAATTCAGTGGGATGAATTGAATCCCGATGATATTGAATCGGACCAATATCATGAATAAAAATATCTGAGCTATCAAATCGATTCATCGTCGAGAATTGAATAGTATAACATAGGAAGATCTTTTATCCATACTGAATCCAAAATGGGATCCCTGATCCAATCAAGAATTTCGTTGAATTTTCCATTCTTTTATATAACTTACCATCTTACTTATACAATCATCTGATGGGGTATCATCTGACCTGTCTTCCACTTCCATGGGTCACAAACCCAAACAGTCAAAGTGAAATGAAAAGGGAAGGAGTTAGGGTTTGGTTTAAACTCAGTTTTTTTTGATGATCTAATTTTCTTGGAAGATATTGGAAGATAAAGAAGTGTGATAAAGCGGTATAAAAGATCTAATATTCTGACAAATTCACTATTTTCGTTTGGAGTTTGTTCTTTCGGACCATAGGAGGAAAAAAGATTATTCATTCCCTGGCTAAGAGGAGTGGGATCTTTGTTTGATCTTTTTTTTTTTTTATGAATATCCTCTTTCTTTGGGTTGGGGCTGGGACGCATATATCAAAAATTCAGTGTGCAATTTGAACGAGATAGATAGCTTATTTCCAATTAGTAATTGAGATTACACAAAATCGGAGCTAGAAAGGGAGGTAGGTTTTTTAATCGGAAAAGTATTTTGTCGGAGTAACTATGTTTATGTTAAGTTAATTTTGTATCGTACAATAAACGAATCCAATTTGTGTATGTGCTCCCGGAAAACATATGGGTACTCTATTCCATTCCATGGATCTGGAGCAATCGAAAAACCAGACCAGTTCAGTATCTCTTGGAATCCTGAATATGGTGCTACCAACAATTGTACTAATCTACATATGTCTCTCCCCCATCAATCGATACTAGTTGATGTAATAAATTCCCGTATTTGTTCGATGAGAAATGCGAAAAAAAGGAAAGAAAAAAGAAATAAAGACCCCCGCCGGGAATTAGACCCCGCTCCCTGTCCCCCCCCCTCCTCACAGAAAATGGAGAGAGAATTTGATGGATTCATCGGATCCTAGGTCGGGACTGACGGGGCTCGAACCCGCAGCTTCCGCCTTGACAGGGCGGTGCTCTGACCGATTGAACTACAATCCCAGGGAAAGGGGGTGTACAGCATACATATTCTTATGATTTCATTCAAACCATTTCATTTCTATTGATAATCGCCGTGTTGTAACAGAGACACGAGTGATATATTGATATCCACATAGATATAGGCTTTAGTGAGAGCGATACGGATTACTAGTAATCCTTTGGTTATTATCAAATCGATTGATAATCAATCTTTCAATGAAAAAAGACTCTTTTGCCTTTCCTCTTATACTTACAGATTATGACATGAATCTAGATCATTAGAAAGATCAGAAATCAGAATATGTGGGAACAAATAAAAATAAATAGGGATATAGCAGAAAAATGGATTCTTTTCTTTATTTTATTCCTATTCCTCCGTATCAGGCATTTCTGGAGGACAAATTGATTATATCATCCTCATTTCATGATGGATCGGCGAATTATTGGGCCGAGCTGGATTTGAACCAGCGTAGACATATTGCCAACGAATTTACAGTCCGTCCCCATTAACCGCTCGGGCATCGACCCAGGAAGAATCAATTCTAGGTTTATTGATAATCCATGATCAACTTCCTTTCGTAGTACCCTACCCCCAGGGGAAGTCGAATCCCCGCTGCCTCCTTGAAAGAGAGATGTCCTGAACCGCTAGACGATGGGGGCATACCTGCCCGATCGCCATCATACTATGCTCATAGTATGAACAGTTTTTTGGAATTGTCAATATAATGTAATGGTATGACTAGAGCCGAAGAATCTTTCCAGCTTTCGTGATTCCATAGAATTTTTTTGATTCTTCATTCATAAACCACTAACCATTCTATAGAATTCTATAGAATAGAATAGAATGATAATAGAATAGAACGATAATTCTATTTCTATATATCTATATAATAATAATATATCTATATAATTAGAATAATATAAATATAGAATATATAATTAGATAATTATATATTCTATATTATATATATAACGAAGTGTAGGATTCCTTCAGGGAGTGATTTGTCCGACAGAAAAAGAGTTAAACCCCGTTTCTTCAACTTTCATTTCACTCACCGATTCGTTCATTGTTAAGATATGCCTATCTCTATCTCACATTAAGCCAGAAAATTAACAAACGAAAGAAAGTTTCTTTTTTTTTTTGTATTGATTCAAACAGGATGATGTAGAACTCCCAAATCTGGGATGGGAAGGGATCAACAAGTAAAGTAATCGAACAAATTCTTTTTTTTTTCTATTTCTATAATCTATATTTCTATAATCTATAATAAATAATATTAAGATAAGAGTTTGTTGGTTGGGGTGCAAGTCGAATCTCTTCATCACATGATTCGATG